TGCCCGGAGGGATATGGAAACATTGAATTCGCCAATTTTCGAACTTTTCTTTGATTCTTGACACATGTCATGCTGGATTTGAAGAAATCGAAATGAAAGTCTAATTCCGCTAGAGAAAGTTGAATATGAATTAAACCAAAGAGGAGTTTTTGACTCAAAAAGTCGTGGCAGGAAAGGAAGCAGCACACCAGGACGAACTCCTTCTTTTAAATATCAACTCAAGGCCTCCTTTCCTTACTCGTTGGTTTGAGTGCTTTATCGAAGGATTGATATAGAGAAAAAATGCCTATATTTCTTATCTAAGCCCACCTACCTTGGGATAAGCGGTTACCGGAAGTTTGAAGCTGACTTTAATGAGCAACACTTCCTCGTAGGGTCACCAAAGCAGGCTCCTTTAGCCGCTTCGATTGTTAGAGCTCACTTCACACCAACAGAATCGTAAGCTTTCTTCTCCGCCTCAGCTTGAGAGCTCCTTTCTACATCAAGATCTGGCCCTCGATCGACTCCGGCTATGGTGCGATTCCTGGCATATGTACACCACAGTAGCTAAGGCAACCCCGTTCCAGCTCGCATTGTATTTTCCGTTGAGGATTTCGCTTCTGATGTAGTCAGTGAGAAGCTAAGTTCCGTTTTTAGCTTTAGCAAGCCTGTGACTGCCTGAACAGACTAGTCTACGCTCAGCCAACATTCCGAACTTGTCTCGATACTGACAGTTCAGTGGATGGGATAGCAGAGAGAGAAAGGAAAAAGACCTTCCTCGCGCACAGACAGACCATCTTTAGCGAAGTCCCTCCTTCCCAACCTCTCCTACAGCATCCATTTCGTCAAAGAAGGACGGAGCAGGCACACTGACTACTCTGATTGGGCGTGGACTGGGAAAAAGTAGCAGCTAAAGGAAAGCTAAAAGGTATTGGCGAAGAAGTAATGGAGGATCTGATATAGATTGAAAAGAGGGAAAGCTAAGCTAGCTAACGAAAGGGTTGGGATTTATCGCCCTAGTACACCAACCAGGAAGAAAGATTTTGTGCTTTTCACCTTTCCGCCAAACCAGAACGAGAGCCAATCGGGTCGATCAGAATGTCCTTATTTCACAGCGCTATAACATTCTCAAGTTAGAGTCTGACTATCTCTATTCTAAGTAGCACCCGAGAAAGCACACGCTACGCAGATCTTTACCAAAGCCATATCTCCATAAGCATCCAAAGCTGCCTACTCATTGGTAGTGAAAAAGCAAGAACATAGATATGTTTACGAAGCCAAGAGCCACTCATCTGAGCCAGCGGATTCGAATTCTGCTATGCCGGTGCGCAAAGCAAGCACGCAAGGACTGCGTAAATCTTTGGTCTGCCTATCATTGTCCATGTTGGGCTGACTCCTTTTTTTAGGCAAGAGGACCCCTACTGATATTGACTGACCTGTTGATAGGCTATAAGTAGGCCGTTTGCTATTGCTATAAGGGCTGCTCGCCTTTATACGGCTTGGCTTCGCTATCGCTCGTAATGGTCGACAGTATTCCTGCCATACCAGAATTCCTATTATTTAGAGCTAGAAGCTTCGCCAGAAGCAAGCAAGATGAGGTCGCTCTGCTTCGTAGACAAGGCTCGTGTAGTACTTTACTTACGAGCTCGTGTAGTACTCACCCCTATCTCTAAAGGGGCTTATGCACTCCACTCGCTGTCTACTAAACGAGCGTTAGAGCGAGCGAGCGAAGCCCTCAATTTAGTGGCTTCCCTCAACCTCCTCTTTCATTTCCGCTTAAGCTTCCGCGCTTTGTGGGATTAATTGATTGGATACCCGAGACCCATAATCTTTCCTAGGAACAGCTTCTACGACGATAGGCATAAAGGCATGATTAGTTCCACAAATCTCACTGCACTGACCATAGTAAACTCCTTCTCGTTGTACCGAAATAGAGGTCTGATTTAAACGACCAGGTACAGCATCACATTTGACACCTAAGGAAGGTACAGCCCAACTATGAGGTACATCAGCAGATGTTACAATAAAACGTATATGGCTCTTTGCTGGTAGAACCACTCTATTGTCGACTTCTAATAAACGTGATTGACCCAATTCTAGATCATCTTCTGGAATCGTATAACTGTCAAAAGTGAGTGACTGTTCATCGGAACTGTTATAGTCCGAATACTCATAAGGTAGGGTCGACGCCCGCCTCCCCCCAAACTGTACTTGCAAGTTTCCCCGCAAAAAGCTCTCCACGCCTACTCTGAGAAAGAACACTATTTTTCTTTAGTTAGGTAGTTCTCCCGACCGTAAGACCCTTTATGAGTAAGGTTAATCGAAGGCCGGGGAAAGTTTATTGGCAAGAGGGAACCATTTCTCACCCAGCCCTACCTACCCTATGTATTCGAGGGAGAGGCTGGAACCGAAAAAGACCAGGTTCCACACATATGAGACAGGCAGAAGGTATGGGACGAGCAGTTTCTTGAAGAGCGAATTCGATCCTATAGTCGTCTTCTTTGTTCGAAAAATGCACAGTGGAAAGGGATGCTAGTCGGCTCGGCGAAGTTGTAGCCCAAAAAAAGAAGATCCAGACTGATTCCTCACCTATCCTGTCAGGGGCCCAGTGGAACGCTCGAGTATAGATTCCCTATGCTCATGTAAACGGCCGGGGCCGGCCGGCCCGTAGATCTAAAAGGATCCAGCCATAGGCCTGACCGGATATCGTTTGTCCACAAACAAAAGAAAAACAAAGTTGGTTTTTAGTAGTAGTTCATGAGACCTCGAATTCCCACGTTCCAGCGTGCATTATGCCAACAGGTCCCACCACCAACTGACGCTGAGAAGTTGAGTCACCCTTCTTTTTTTTTCAGAAATAGAATAGAATAAAGAATGAGATAGTCTATATCCTGTATCGATCATAGGATCACTCTATGAATAGGTCAATTCTCTGTGACCTCCCACCGTTCACGACATCCCTTGCTTCTCGCAAGAACGGCTCCTCGGTGGAGGAGTAGAAGCGCTGGTCCCCTTCGGTCAACTTGCTTGTGCCTGCTGTTACCTACCGTAGGACCTCCGTCCCCGAAGCGAAGAAAGAGGAGCAGGAACAAGAGGTTGTCCTCTCCTTACAGTCAAGTGGCTTTCCGCTCCTCTCCCGGCCCAGTAGTTCCGCAACTACTACCGTGGTTGTTGCCAACGGGGATCCCCCATTCCGAAAGGTTACTAGGCCGGCCGTTAGGTCCAAAGTTGTATACCACTGCTATGGTGCCGATAGATTCACTACTTCAGCGCCGTTATCGGACATTGCAGGCTGAGCATCTATTTCTCGTATATCGTTCCACACCGAGAAGAGGGATGTGTACCTCCAGCAACAACAAGAATGGAACCATAGGCTCCTATGCTGGGAGCATTTCGGGGTATAGGTCTAACCACCTCAACTCCCCGTTTCTGGCATGCTATAGTTATTAAAGTCTCTCGACGGCGGGAATGGGAGATTACCGGTAAGCCAGATGCTTCGCGAACCATATTCAACTTTAAGGCATTTCGTTGCACTTTAATCACCCTCGTGAAGAGGCGCACTCCGATACCATTGATGTCCAATAGCTTTTATAGTAATGGCTGGATCTACTACTACCTCGTCCATTGAGTATAACAGAGCAAATGATGGTATAGCAATGAACATAAGGATGATACTAGGAAATATGGTCCGAAGAATCTCGATAGTAGTTCCATGAACAATCCTTTGCGGGATTGGATTTTTTTTATAGTGGAAATGCCATAAAGCGCGACCCAAGATCCATGATACGAAAACCAAAATCAGAATAACGAAGAAAAAGACATCGTGATGTAAGTCTGTTATTCCTTGCATTATAGGTGTTGCTGCGTCTTGAGATCCTAATTGCCATGGTTCCGCTGCATCACAAGGAGCAATTGTGAGGAATAGCCATTCTAGAACAATCATTTGGTTTGGTTCATTCTTTGACTGCTCTGCTCCCCCCAAAAAAAAGAGAGACTGAATTTCCCTGTACGAGTAGTGAAGAAGTCTAGATTTCGTTGGTTGTTGACCAACGGAATGGGAGAAAGGAGAAGGTTTTTACGCAATTTCTTTTAAGAATTTCTTTTTCAGAGGAGAGGGACAATGTAGTGTATTTCTCGAACGAAACGAGTTCCTTGTGATGTGTTGAATCTTCAATGAACTTCCATCAGCACTTCAGATTGATCTTGAGGAAGAACGTCTCGCGGATCTCTCCTTGCTTGTTAGAGAACCTTGGAGAATACTATGTAGTTGATCCCTTCTTGTGATCGATTTTAGCACTAGCATGGTTCGCTTCGGCCGTGTCATTAGCGTCAATGATGATCTTTCCGTCTCTCACCAACGTCATGATCTTCTCCTTTAAGACGAAGCATCTTGCTGTAGGGTGACTGACGATGCGGTGATATTTGCAATACTTGGGATCATCGACTTTGTTGGCTTCATCAGGTCGCTTTGACTCTGGAAGGTCAATGACTTTCTTGGCCAGCAACTCGTCGAGAATCGCGGGGACGTCAGAATCAGGGAAAGAATAGGCCTTCGCTTCTAACTCCTTCAAAGTTGGCTGGCTTTTCTCTTCTCTCGGCCGCGGACTTGGAGCTTTTTCTTTCAACTTTTGCTTAGTGGGGGCCTTTACAGAAGTTGCTCCCACCGCCATGGATTCTTTAGTTTGGTATTTTGACGGTTGATTGAATTCTTTAGCTTCCTTCCTCGGATCGAAAACAGGTGAAGTCTTTCCGTGGCTTGCAATACTCAACTCCATGTCATGAGCTCGTGTCGCCAATTCTTCGAAAGTGCGTGGCTTGATTCCTTGGAGGATATACACAAGACCCCAATGCATTCCTTGGGTGCACATCTCGACGGCAGAAGTTTCTGAGAGGCGATCCTTGCAATCTAAACTTAATGCTCGCCACCGATTGATGAAGTCCACTACGGGTTCATCTTTCCTTTGCTTGGTGTTCGTCAACTCCATCATACTCACTGTACGACGAGTGCTGTAAAAACGGTTAAGGAATTCACCTTCAAGTTGCTCCCAACTATCGATTGACTCAGGCTCTAAATCTTTTTTTTTTTTTTTGTTCAATAAGTTCATCTTGTTGCATAAAGCCCCAGTGAAAATTATTAAGAATTCGAACAATACAAAGCACAGAAGAACGAAAACCACAAATGCAAACAACAGTAACAAGTACAGACATAAAAGTGCAAGATGATCCATACACGCTCGACCACGAAAAGGAGAAAACGGCCTTAATCTCCACTATTTCTGATTAAGAACAATATATTTTTCTCCTTTCCTTGCCCTTCTTGATGACGTGCAGCACCAACCTGCGCTCTTTTTCTCATTAACCATGAACCATATACCATACCACGACCAAAGTTTAGGAAAAAGTGTTGTTAAAGGTTTCAATCTGGAAAAGGGAGAGTAACATAGCCAAGGATGAACTGCCGATTATCCATTTGTGTGCACCAATAAGAATGCATTTGCAATGCAGCCTGTGTTGGCACCGCCACCATGGATAAGACAAGCGTGCTGTCAGGTTCCAACATGCATGAAGTCTTCAGCTTCCTGCATGGTAGCACCCATGTGAAAAGGGAAGCCAGAGACTCTGAACTCTGGCTGCTGGAACATGTCATCGCCATTGAAGATGCTTGTCACATCAGAACCAGATTGGGTGGAAGTCCCCCAACTACCACTCTCTGAGCGCTGAACCATGTAACTAGATATGTTGCCACCTGCCTGACGATTAAAGATATTTCTATCGTGCTTTGGAGATGAAGGCTTGGATTGCTGCATATTCTTTGTGTTCAAAAAGCGCCCTCCAGAACCCCTGGCTCTCTTCATTGCGTGACGATGTCGAGACTCGTGAAGATATGGCTTTCTGTTTTTGACAAGCTTATTTTGAGCCTGACGCTTGGCACGGACCTGTCGCCTTTTGAGGATAGCACTGTATTGTTTCACATTCACATAAATGGGCAAGCTCTCTGTGCATTCAAGAGGAAGTGCAACTCTTGTGGAGGTGACACCCACCATTTGAGGATAAATGATGGCATTTGATCCATAAGTAGCTACGAGCCTTCCAAAGTCAGTGTCAGCCCAAGGGTAGGATAGGCAAGCCGTTGGATGATCATGATGCACTTGCGGCTGAGGAAGAGTGTTGGTGGCACTTTCGCCTGATAGGGATGCCTTTGTTCCACTCTCTGCTTGCACATCTAAAATTCCACCCCAACCTGGATGAGCTGTAAAATTTTGCAGAACGGTCTTGCTTTTTCCCATTGCGGCCTCCACATGATTAGATTGACCAGTTGACAGAGTAGAAGTTGAATCCTGATCTTGGAACTCGGATTCTGATTTCTTGATATCGGAGTGATGTTTCAATGCAGATTCCACTCCAGTCTTCTTAGAGGGAGCATGTTCTAGTTGGTCACTGGAGTTCCACATAGATGAGCAACTCACGAATAAAGGAGCAAAAGATTGACCTTCTTTTCCATGGCCACCTTTCTTCGAGAAACTTAGCATCCTCTTTGAAACCGGTGCTCTAGAAGCTTTAGACCAAATATACGGAAAACCTCTATGCTACTGTAATACACTAGAGCTCTCTAGACTGGAGTTACCTTTTGCTTTGGGTAATGAATGACTTCAGAAACATCTGGTGAGCTTTGGCTCTTGTGCTGTTTTCTCTCACCGGAAAACTACTACTGTATTACCCATGGAGTACTATATACTAGTATTTCCTTTGCTTTCCCCAATTCTCATATACAAAGTTGTCCAGAAAATCGAAAAGGAAAAAACCTCATTCTGCTGTGGTTGAGAACCAGTCTTTTCTTAGGTCAGGCTTGACTTCGCTTTTCCTCACCTTATCACCTGTCATCAAGCCTCCTACCCCAGATTTTTCAGTCAATTTGGAATAGACTCATCTCTAGGCTTCGCATCTTCGTGAGAAAGACCCATGCCTCCGCTTATGGCTTTCATACCACCCATACGTGCTCCCCTTCTCTCGCCCTCCCTGACATTGCCTTTGCATCGCAAGGAGGAAGAAGGGTCTATGCCGAAAGATAAAAGGGTGCTGCATGTATAAGTCCAAAAGAGCTATGATGACTCTCGAAATGGAATTGGAAGAGCAAGACGGGCTAGGGCTGGCACATTAACAGGATATTCAATTTGTGATAACGATGGCGGATAAACCTTTTAATAATCTTACTTGTCCCCAACGCTAAAGTACCGGGCATTTTCGGGGACTAGCCCGCTTCCACTCTTTTCTTTTTTTTTTTCTAAAAGACAAGGAGGATTAAGAAGGCCATCATTAAGGAAAACAAGGCAATAGCTTCGGTTAAAGCAAATCCCAAAATAGCATAACCAAATAATTGTTTTGCCAATGAATGATTTCTCGCAACAGAATTAAGGAACTGAAAACATTTCCAATACCGGCAGCAGCTCCCGCTGAAGCAATTGTAGCAGCTCCTGCGCCGATTCATTTTGCACCTTCTAATCTTACATAATAATAAAGAAAGTTAGCTCTTTATTTGTTTATCTCGCCCTTCTTTCTTTTCTTCGATTTTTTATGGTAAAAAAGAGAATGGAATTTCCGATCTTGTACCCAAAGTGCGGTACACTTCACACCAACCCAAACTCCCTACCCTCATAAAAAAAAGCGACCCCCTTTGTTTGATTAGTCAGTTTTCAAGAGGGGGAAGTTCTTATGGCAATCTCAGGCATACTACTAATCGATTATTTGGCCTGATTGAAACAACCTAGGAAAGGTTGTCAGCCTACATAACCAACTTCTCATACCAAGAAAGCCAGGTATCAGATCCCTGTAGTTCGAGCCCTTTTTTTTTCCCCAGTTCCTGTACGTGGAATGATTTCCAGTGAGTAAAGTCGTCTGGGGGAAAGATAAGCCCTACCCACTATCCTTTCCCAAAAAAAGGGGTCCAGAAAAGTGTGGCTTATTTGTTCTTTTACCATGTCAGCCACACTCTCATTTAGTCGATCTTGATAGTCCGAATACGAGAAGTGTCTTAATCTAGACACTCTCCAAGTTGATAGGATCCAAATGAAAAAAGGAAATACAATGGTAGGATTTGCCATCTTTCTTATTAAATAATGAAAAACCAATTGATCGGGAAAGGTCTTGTTCATGGTGGTAAGCGAGGGAGGATTTAGTAAAGGGATAATGCCGCTTTATACTAATATAGTCCCGAGTTGGTAATTAGAGTTAGAAGCTTCACAGCTTCCTCCACTCACCTCCACGGGCGAATATAGTCTACTAGACTAGCCAAGAAAGAGTGACGTAGACTATATTCTAGGTCATTCGGAAGGGCTCCGTAGAGTTTTGGGGTCTAACGTTGTGGTTGTTCCCTCTCCTTTCAGTCGAGTGACTTCGTACCTATCCTTACCGAGAAAAAGGAGTTCCAGAGGCATCTTCCATTCATATCGATTTTGGTTTTTCCGCACCATATTTTGATCTGCCTCTTCTTCGATCCGGAATTCCCAGCAAATCCTTGACTCCTCGAATACAATGGAATTTCACACCTGGCGAATCTTTCACTCTACCTCCTCTTATTAAGACCATAGAATGTTCCTGCAAATTATGACCTTCGCCTGGAATGTGAGCAAATATATCATGTCGATTGCTCAACCGTACTTTGGCTATCTTACGTGGAGCTGAATTAGGTTTTTTCGGTGTTCTCGTTGAAACACGCGGGCATACTCCTTGCTTCTGGGGACATTGATCCAAAGCTCGAGTACGGTCCGTGCGCCGTTTTTCTTCTCTACCATGACGAATCAATTGATTTAATGTAGGCATCGCTCTTTCCTTTGTCCTTCCCCCCAATTTTTGCCCTATCACTAGTGGTTACTCCCGATCCGAAGCACCCCTTTTCCATTCATAGAGAGATCCAATCGTCAAAATCAATAAAAAGGCCATCATGGACCAAGATCCAAATGGATCAATCTTGTTGGGAGGTACTGCCCAAGGAAAGGAAAAGGTTACTTCCGGATCAGGAATAATAAATAAAATGGAAACAAGATAAAATCTTATATCAAAACGACTTCTGGCATCACCGGAAGGATCGAAACCACATTCGTAGGCCGACAATTTTTCTGGATAGGTCGAACTATTGGAAGAAAATAGAAAGGGAAGACCGAGTGGGATCAAAGAAACTAGCGGGCTGATCACTAAATAGATACAAATAGGTGCAAATTCTGACATCACCACAGAAAACTTGGTTCTTTCGCTCCTTGCTGGCGGAGCGGCATACCGGAAAAAAAGCAAGAAATAGGAACGACGGAACGAAGAAGGGAACTCCTTCTATAGCAAAACAAAAAAGAAGAATATTATCGGACGCTCTTGGCCAAAATTTGGATTTTCTCGCGCAGAGCTCCGTTTTTTTCCGCTAAGGAGGTCATCCTTTTCGAGAGAAATTCCAATTCCCTATGAGAGTCAAGCCTTTGTTGCATTTCCACTCGGGCTTGGTGCTTTTGTTTTAAAAAGCCCTGGAAATGCTCTGCTTGAGCGGTCTTAACATCCTCATAGAAGGCAGAATTCTCCCTCTCGACACATAGACTTCTTAAGATTTCTCCGAGAGCGGAATGATCAAACTCCACCCTCTCCAGATGGACTTTGAGAATCTTCTCGAGGTCTTGTGGATCAATCCAAAATCGTGAATCCTCTCGACCATAGAATATTTGAATATATAAGGAGCTAACTTGATCGCGAGTGGCAAAAGACATTTCCGTGTTGAGGAAGTCTCGCACCATCGCCTCGTAAGCCCTGGGTGAGAGAGATCCCCGTCCGGTAATTACTCTCTCGCGGACGTATTGTACCCATTCTGGGTCCTGATTCGGTTGGTTCAGATAGAACCCCAGAAGGTCTAAGTCTGCGGGAAGAATCCCCAAAACGGTATGCGTCAAAAGCTGTAGAGATAAGTAGTTCCAAAGGACTAGGCCTGTACGTACTAAAAAAAAGCAAAAAAATAGCAATTTCAAGTAGAAAAGGATCCGTGTAAAAAGAGGATTAGTTATGTACAGAAATATCATTTTATATTTCAGATTCAAAATGTAACTACGAGGAATATAGAAAGTAAAGAGGAAAAGGCATGACCAGAAGAATTGTGTGAAATAAGTGAATTTATCTAGTTGAGGCATGATTGATTGAGACATATGTCTAAAAGATGAAAATAAGAGAGAATGCCGCTTACTATACGAAATTTTTCTTATATCTAAATAAGAAGCTCCGGCTTTTGCACTTTTGTTACTTACGACCCTTCTTCTCTTACGCAATTTCTTACTAGTCGTAGGTTGGCCTAAGGACCGGAATCAGAGGGTTCGGTGTATCGGGGCTTAGGCTTCTTTCTCATGCATGGGGGAGTTCGATCTCTTTACTTTCACTTTCCTTACGCAATTTCTTCTCATCATGATCGATCCACTAGTCCCCCCGGGAATTCAAACATAAACGCTAAGGCAAGTTACTTCTTATTTGGATTGCACAAGCAGGTAGTTCGTCAACCTACTCTAAAATCAGACTTTTTTCTTTTCCTAGATGGACTCAGATAAAAGGCATTGCTTGAATGTAAATAACCAATAGTGATAGTACCAAAAGCTTCATTTTACTACGTCATTTTTATCACCAAAAGAAGTTGAAATCCTATACTCAACCTAACTAAGGACGAAGTCAGAGAAGTAAATAGCTCTATGAATGATGCTCTAGGGTACGATCTCAAAGAAAAAAAAAGGATTCCAGATAACAGTTAAAGATTTTCATATTAATCAAGCAAGTTCAAGTTTGAGTCCTTATCTAGTAGGTTTCACCAGATTGATTGCTTTCCTAATGGTTTGAGATCCAGTTTCAGCTGTAGTTTCAGTCCTTCTTTCTGCTATCGATCTAGTAGCAAGCAAGCCCGTTCTTGAGATTGAGCTCGTAGTGCTTGAAGCTGTGAGCCCGTCTGATATAAACCTTGGAAGAAAAGTTCTTAGAAAGAAAGCTAGCGTAGAAGTTTTCTATCACAGTTATCGGTATTCTTTTCATCTTCGCTTTCTCACTTCTCTGTCTCTGGGCGAATCCCTCTACTCTAGGAAGTTACCCACGCACGGGTGTGGGACGCGAAGGCTAACACAAGAAAGTAGGAGTGACCTGTTTAGGATTAAGGCTACCCACCTTGTTTTAGGAAAGGCTACCATCGCCTGCGTAATGTTGAGGCGTAAAGACTCTTTTTTGGTAGAAAAAAATGAACCAGGCGCTAAAGTCAGACCATACTCATAGTATGTATGAATTTTAATATAACGTATATATATTAAAATACGATAGTACTTAGAGATAGATAAAACCTAGTTCACTCGCCCTGGCCGCAGGTCTTACAGTCATCTTCTACGAACCCCAGCATCTATAGACCGGGCTGGCACTGACTGTAACGATCCAGAAAGACCGAAACCAGAAACGGGGATTGAAACAGAACCATCAGAGGATTTTGACTCCTCCGAAACGTTGGCTATCCGCCACCCCACTGGCATTACAACCCCCTCTGGGGCCCATGCCGGATCTCAGAATCCTAGATAACTTCCCGAAGTTCTTCGGTGCAGGATCTTATTATGCGGAAGACTTTCAAAATCTCTGCACTGATCATTCTATCGAGGATGAGACGGTAGCAGCACATAAGAGGGGCTGTTCGTCAAAACATTTGACGGATTAGCTCTGAGCTGAGGCAGTTGACCCCTTATGACGTATGCCCCTTCCTGTGGCAGGACTCGCCGAGCGACTTCGAGGCCTAAAATGCCCATTTTGAAAACAAAAGAATCTTTTTTTTATTTTTTATCTCAAATTTCCTTAGTTTGTGGAAAACTGTCCAATTGAAAGTGCTAACATGCTAAGACTCTAACTCCTACTAGGCGAAATAGTCCTGCCCTCCCTCTAGAATTGACTTGCTAACAGCATTTAAATATGCAACCCCTTCTCTTCCGAAAGAGCTTACTTTTGATGGCATGAGCTTGTGAAGTCCCACAGCGGATTCTATACCAGTTTTCTATCCAACAGCGCTTACTCTTGTTGCAACGGCTATGCCATTAAGAGCTTCTACGGGGCTAGTAGTGCTTATCAATCATCAACAGAAGAGATTGGCTTGGTAGTTCATGGTAACCGAGGAGAGGTTGAGAAGAAGACAATGAATGGAATGGTCCGGCAGTTGACTCCCTGCTGGTTAGCCGGGGACAAGGTAGGCTTATAGGGCTGGTTACTATCCCAATCCTTCCAATAGCTTAGCTCGATCTCTTTCATTTCAAAATGTAATGTAATTACGTAATTGGAACGGAAACTTAGAACTTCCTTACTCTAGTTATCGGCTTAGATTGCAGTCTGAATAACGCACTACTGGCTGCAAGTTCGAGCCCTTACTTTAAGCCTTTGATGCTAACCATACCTCACTTGCTTACAGATTAGAGCGTGGGAGAGCTTTATTAAACTTCAGACTACTACTTTTGACTCTGACTCCCAGACCCAGCATAACAAAAGAAAGAGATGCGGATAAAAGTAATTCAAAAGTAAGTTGCCCTTACTTCTGATCCTAGTGCTCAGGAGAGGGATAACAAAAGGTAAGGATTCGACTAGCAATTCTTCCAACAGTTGAATCTGGGGCACTTGGATCCTTCCTAAATTTGCAAATTTCCCTATATTTTTTTTTCTAATCCGTAACTTCCTTCGCTGCCTTTCGAGCTTAACTGCATCGGAAGAGGGTTTTGATGTTGATTGATCCCGTTTTCAATCGAATCCTATTCTCACCCTCGAGTCAGAAGTTGTTCTGTTAAAGTTGCGGTAGGTGTAGGAGTTGCTGCTTTCAGACCCATAAAGGAGAAAGCCAAAAGGCTAGATTTCACTCTTTCGAGATCGAAGAATAGAACTAGGAACGTCGAGTGAAGTTAAAGTAGGGGGGAGAAAGCTAGTTCTCTAACAGAGGGGCATAGCGTCTTTACTCTTTCCTTCCTTACTTGTCGGAGAATCGTCTTACTTTGATTAAGGCTTTGAAAAGATTTTGAAGTAGTGACAAGGGAGACCCAAGCAGCTTAGTTTTTAGGTTCTTCTGGGCGAATTTTTTATTAGGGATGAGGAAACTCCTAGTGCGTGCGAAGGCTAGCTGGTGAAAGTCGATAACGCTTAGTCGGTGCGGTGATACAAGAGCATTTATTCTGCTCTTTCTGTTGTTAGCAAGGTTTTAGTAGTCTTTCCCTGGCAAACAAGGAGATGCTGCTTTTTTCGTCTTATAACGGAAAAGAAACCATAAGTCCTCCCCTACTTAACGAAAAAAGATCAGGTTACCGGCTTCAACATCCGATCTCGCACAAGAGAAGAAAGCAAGACCTGCCCTTCTTCAACAGTCCGAGAGGATCTTGGACAAAGGATTACCGGCTTCGCGAGACCCTTTCTATCTACTCTAGGCCTTGCTCTACGGGTCCTTGCTTTCTCGATCCACTAACTTCGTGCTGAAGAAAGAGTACAACAAACAATAAGGATAAGATGAATGCAAGAGATAGAAAGGCCTGCTGACCCTATCCTTCTTCCATACTCACAGCGAGTCCATTGTGCTTACGAACGAGTGGAGCGTCTTCAATGCGAGTTGTGCGTGGAGTTTCGCCTAAACAGTTAAATAGTGGCCTTTGTTGTTTTCGAGTTCCCCCTGCCTTCGGAAAGGATACTCCTAATGGTACCTTACCTTAGTTCTCCATAGGCGTCTGAAGGGGGAGTGGAGTGAAGGCATTCTCTTGGGAGAAGCCCGCCAGCTTACTATACTAAGAGAAGAGGGCGCTATTTAACAGTGGTAGGGGAAGTCGTCCCGAAACGCAACCAGACTCTTGTTCTTCCTCTTCCGCGGCCAAAGCAATAAGCAGTTGTTTTCAGTTCGTTTTGAGTTGAGTTCCTTTCTACAGGGACGCCCACGCAGCGGGGATATGGGGGCTTTAGAACCGAATGTGGAAAACTTTCAGGCACATCCTATGTACTCTGAGCCTCAGATGCCGAAAAAGGTGTGGTCACCGAATAAGAAACCAGAGAATAGGAGGAGCAATACACGTGGGTCCAGAGTTGATGCCAATGCTGAGGCTCTGTCAAGACGTAGAGATTTCAGCAACTCATAGATAATTTGAAGGAATCCATGCAGGCAAAGAAGGTGTCGAATACCGAAGCAGCCTCATCTTCTGAGAAGGCCTTAGTGCCACGTGAGGATATCAGGAATGAGGAAAACGTGGTTGATATTGCATTAGTACTACACAAGAGCTCGTTGAGGGCCCCCACTACTCTGGATCCTGCGAAGAACACAGCAGTAAAGTTGGGTACGGAGTATGCAGGGAAGGAAAATCTGTTGGGTCCCTTGAATTTCAATCCGAAGAGAGCTGCGAGAGCTGCAGAGCTCAAGGGAGGTCTTTTCTTACGAAGTAAAAAAGATAAACCTCCAGACAAACATGGAAGAGTTGGGGTTATGAAGCAGGCTTTGAAGAATAAGCCAAGGTCGAAGTTAAAACCCCCGACATACATGCATTTCCAGACAAGAAGATTTAATGTGGAGGAATAGTCCACATGATGAACCAAACGGAGCTTGAGGGGCAGAGTGAAGTTACCATTTTAGGAGCAGATGCCCCTATATTAGATAATGGCTGGTAAGGGAAATGAATGAAAGAAGCTTCTCCAATAGATGTCATTTCTTTAATTCCTTTGACAGCTGAAGTTCCAGTGCCATTTGAGTAAGGAAGATTGGCCAATCTGAATGACTCCCTGTGATACTTTGAGAGCAGATGTATTAGTTGTTCCTTTCTCGAGTTTTAAACCAAAATGAGAATTCAATCACCAAGTGGATATCTCGAGAACTAAAGGTGCCAAGCCTCGGATTCGACTTGAAATGAGGATAAGGGTTCCGGCTAGATATGTATGATTCACCCGGTACCAGGTATTGGTAGTAGCGCCAGTCTCTTTTCCCTCCCTCTGTATGAGTTGAGAGGTGGAAGGGAAGTCTACTAATTAAAGATAAACCCTCGGATTATTCCTCCTTTTTTGATTTTCTAAGGGCTCACATGTATAGACATGATGAGAAGGGGGATCTGACACACTAAAATCTATTAGTGAGAACCGTTGATTGAATTACTTTTCCCTCGACTGGACTTTCACTTATACTATGAAGAACAGGCGCTATCCTAATGGGTGCAGGATCTACTTCAACCAACTTAGGGCGGAGCAAACAATCAATCAAGCCATGAAGCAAGTGTAGTTGTAGTGAGCTGAGTCTGGAAACAAAGCTCTAAAACCTGATGTTCATCTACTCGTTGACTCTGATACAAAGGATTCTTTTTCTTTTATAATTATAAAGAACACAACTTGGCAATGCCTGTGCCTCCTCATATGTCTCTCGCTGCGCCCTAACGCAAGTCCAGTCATATGGTATTGACATTTACCGTAATCGGTTCGGAATCCAGAAAAAGCTCAATGAAACCGCTTACGCCCTTAATCAATCGATAAGGCAGTCGCTGCACACATACTATATGAAATGAAACCATCTCGGCATCCAGATGTGAAAGCAGAACTCGCGCTTAAGGTGCCTAAGTGGGGGAAGAAGTCAGTCTCATCCCTTAACTACGAAACCGAAACTAAGCGGCTCTTCTTCATATCGAGAAATGAAGTGAGAAGGATTTCTAGCTAGTCTTCCTTATAAACCGGGTAAATGACTTAACCAATCGAGTTGTTCACATTCAACTATGGCAATTCTTGTTAAGAGCTGAAACCAAGAGTTCAGAGCGGCCAAGCGGAATCCTAGTTTCTAAAAGCACTCATTCCAGGAGGATTCGTTAGCTAATCTTTCTACGCTTAGATCTCTCTTCTCTTATTCTATATTTCTAGGTCGAGGGAATCCACCCAGGATGCAGATCAATGGTTAGACGACTAGCGAACATTCTATCTAAGAAATTGGTTGAATGAGGCAAAAAAGTCGGGATAGGTAGAAGGGGAAACTCTCTTTTTCCCAATCGCCCATGGCGAAAACAAAGATGGCGTAGACCCGGTCAGGTAGTTAGGGAATTCGCACTCGCTGTAACAGAACTTGATGGGCGAGCTCTTTACAGTGGGGGATTCTAGGCTGGCTAGGGATATTTATAAGCTCTATAGATTAAGGGATATTAGATAGAGGCTGGCTTAAAGGAGCTCCCCGCAATGGGACTGCTGGAAAAGGCCTGATGAAAAAGCTTAAAAACTCATTTGCTTTTGTCCGAGAATCCGCTTGCTCGGCTCTTTTTCTTAATAAAATAGATGTCTAGCCCTTATCCTGCTAACGACGAACTTATATATGTAACCTAGCAAGGAAAGCCTAAACAAAGCGTCACTCCTAGTAGTGCACTCACTCTCACTTCCTTTTACAGCAACCTATTAAAAAAAAGCCGAGTCTATTTCAAGGAAATTGTCCGGTATTCACTTATATTATCTCGAGTAATCGAATCGCCCGCTTCAGGCTAGAGAGAAGAGAAAAAGAAAGAAGGCCTTGGACCACCACTCGGAAAGAATTCTTTTTTGATTTCTCGACTAATTCAATTGGTTGCGGGCCGCCTTTCTATAGGATAGGCTCCCGGTCCTATTCCTGTTCAGAGAGATCTTCATTCAGGAAAGGTAAGGACTCAGAATCAAGCCATTGCCAGCCCCCTCCTCATGGAGGGACCAGACGAAGGACGCTGTGCGCTAGTCGGAACTTTCAGCGGTTGGCATGTGGAACCAATAATCCCATCTGTCCTGTCTATAGGCCTATGCCTTTCCTTAATCACTGCGTCGTTACTGACACACTATCTGACCTTGAAGGTTATGGTAAGGTTGGTACTCCTTTCTTTAGAAACGAATCCCCATTAGCTCTGAAGCTGGGAAAAAATCCGCTATGTCCCTATTCGAATTCATTCTCTCAGAAAGACCTGGCTATTACGATTGATTGCTTTATGGCTGAACAGCCTATACTCCGTTCTTTATCTCGTTGAACTTGTAGAAAGTTTCAAAAAAAGATAGATAACAGGAAGAGAGAGAGAGAAAGAAGATAGATTCATTCTCAAATATCTTAGACTGAAGAATGAAAGCGTATAAGTAAGGGAATCTCTTATCTAAGCTTCCTACTTGTATGTAATCGGACCCACTACCCCGTTACTAGGATGCAGAACATGAACAAAAGAAAGACATCAAAAGAGAGGGAAAGGAATAAAGAAGAAAGGGTAATGAAATCCAAGGAGCGTAGCGGAGCATATCTCCTAAAGGAAATGAGCTTTCATTCAAATAGTAGTTTGGCAGCATCTACTCTTTCCGAGAAACCATCCAAGCTTAGTGGAAATCATTTTCATATTATATTGTGCCATATGAGCGGGGCGACCAGCGACAAGAGCAATCTCGGTGACCATTCCCTCACTCCCTGCCAATAAACACTCCAGCTTATCTAACGACAAGCCTCTAACAACCGAAAAGCGGTACGTACACAAGGACCAATGATCCAATTTGAGAAGCAGCTCTTTTCTCCAATTTTCCTTGGTTGGTGCCAAGGTGGAAAGGTTTTGTAAACAACAGGTTAAGAAGGATTAGTCTATAAAGTGAGCCGTTAAGCGAACTATAAAGGATAAGACAGAGTCCTAATGTTGCTTTTCTGTTCCCGATATAGGCTTCGTTCTGGTCATATAAATGCAGGTGCGTCTAGCCCTCTCGCCTAGCGGCTCCCCTTTTCTATCTATTCTTAGCTTAGCTATAAAAAAATCGAAGCCTTTTTTGACTTTTACGGATCGAGATAATTTCATTCTTGCCTAGCAAAGGAGCTAGCATTTCTTCAGTGATCAATCTCGTTCCCCTAAAGCTAGGATTTTTTTTCCTTCTCCTTCGACCCAAGCCACAAGGCAAAGGGCAAGCTGACTTAGAGGCTGAATGCCTACTTTCTGAATCAAAGAATTTACCAAAGGCTATTCATCTAGCTATCGAGAAGGGATCTAATCCAGATCTTCTCTCCAATGCCTCCTTCCTTGCCCGTGTAGTTTTGTTTCCACGTTTGTGGTATCCGGAAGTCAACTAGTTTATATATGTAAGAGTTGGAAGATATAGGGCCGAGGCTGAGAAATCTAAGTAAACTAATCCATTTCGTAAGAGGAAATCTGCAACGTTCATTAAGAATTCATCTGTCTGATCCTTCCTTCCAGAGTGCTCCGCGGAAAGTCGAGTTCCCTAGCCCGTTGGGGACAGTGTGTCATGGATTCCCAGGGGCGAACCCTTTTTCTTTGATAACTGAATAGTTTTATGGTCGTTGGATGCAAAACTCTAAACTAAAGTAGTAGTTCCCGTTCAGTGATTGCCACGATTCTTCCTTTTACTAAATCATATCTCCTCAACCCTCATCCTGCCTGAGTTGGCAAAGGAGAAGGAGCCCCTTCATGAAATCGAAGAGCCGGTCCTCTTCCGTCATACCAAAAATGTCCAGGGAGAACTACGAAAGATGGCCTTCACATACTCGCCTCTTTGCTTCAGGCTCATCAACATGGCGGACCACAACCGGGCAGGAAAACCCTCCATTCTGCCAGAAACTCGTCCACAAAGGAAATCTAATTGCAATTCACGCTCCGCCTTCTTTACTTTGGTCCGCCACCAGAACCATCAAGATAGATCCGTATTCACCGACGCCTCCTCGGACGTAGTCCGACAAGCCGTTCCATATCCCAAAAGTCTTCAATCTTAGCATCTCGGGTGCCAACGAATGCCTTTGATTTCGCTTGATTCGAACCATCTACGTCGAGCCACTGCTTACGGCCTTCTTTAGTATGGTGACCTCGCCCCTATTCTCTAAAGCTTGCCACCCCTAACTATTAGTAGAAACACTTCCACGACCCCCTGTCCTTTCATCATGGTCCGCCTAACCAGCCCATCTTTATCCAGAGAAGCAACCGCTCGCTCGAAGTCTGTCCCGTCAGTTGTGTAAGACACTCCGCTCCCGTCGAGCCGCACTAGCCTACGGGTTCTTCCCACTAGCGCCTATCCAATATCCGATTCAAAAAGAGCTTGGATTGCTGATTTTCCTCTCTCTGTATAAAGTAAGTCCCGGTGTTGGGCAGAGCTCAAACTCAAAGGACCCACCCTTTCGCCTTCAGCACCTTTATGAGATACTATGTGCGGACCGACTCTCCTGTTGCAACCCAACGGATGCTGTGAACCCGCCGTTCCTTCGGAACTGATCGGCAATACCATAGGAGTAGGACTTTCCGGTGGAACTGCCATTTATGGCACAGCACCGGTCAAGTAGCGCCCAGTAATAAATACAATGTTCAAAGCTTCCTTCATGGTTAGTTGCGGAATTCCCTTCCTGGCGATTAATAGAATAGGAATAGTCCTATACAACGAGGAGGAAAGAAGTTTCAAACTCTAAACCCAACTCGGAAAAGAAGGGCTCTCAAGCATAAGGAAGGTACTATGTATTTTTATTCTATACAGTGAATGGACAGATTCGATAAGAATAGAAAGAGAGAGCCAAGGGCAGCTATTGCTGTGAATTGTTACGATGTGTGTCTCCTCTCCTTTTGGGGAAGCGCGCGTGCAGGTGCAGGAAGGATTCCGCACAGCAGACAATGAATCTATGGGTCCGTCCCATGCGAGGACCCGTGCTTCAAAAAACGAGGTGATAGCAATCCTAGGCGGAGGGGAGAGCGTAGATCCCCTTTACCAGGGGGGATGAGACAGATCTTTACGGATCATAAGAGCTTGAGGTACTTGATGACACAGAAGGAGTTGAACCTTCGCCAGGATGGCACACTTCTATTCCGGGGACGAGTATGTGTTCCTCAGGACAGTGACCTGTGCCATGATATCTTGGAGGAGGCGCATAGCTCACCTTTTTTCCTGCACCCAGGGAGCACGAAGATGTACAGGACGATCCGCCCACACTATTGGTGGAAAGGTATGAAGAGGGATGTCGCTGAGTATGTGGCTAAATGCTTAGTGTGCCAGCTGGTTAAGGCTGAGCACCAGAGACCAGCAGGACCCTTACAGCCAGTTCAGATACCACAGTGGAAGTGGGACGAGATAGCCATGGACTTTGTCTCTGGATTGCCGAAGACTGCGAGGCAAGATGACGCCATTTGGGTGATTATTGATCGGCTGACCAAGTCAGCTCACTTCCTGCCGATCAGTATGACTTACTCTACGGGCAAGCTAGCCCAGATATATATTGATGAGATAGTGCGCCTACACGGGATACCATCATCCATAGTATCAGACAGAGATCCACGGTTCACTTCAGCCTTGTGGCAGAGCCTACTAACCTATGACACCGGGCAATTACGCTTTTTCTCCCGCCTCAGCTTCGCGGATGGAAGGAGGGCGAGAGCGTAGCACGCACGCTCTATGCTTTTCGCCAGCTTTCCCTCTAGTAAAAGATTAGCTCGTACCCTCTCTCTGTGTCTAGGGATTCCTGGGGCATGAGTTAAGCATATAGTTGATTGCTCTTTCTTTCGATTGAGCGTCGGTACTTTTGGAGTCTCTCTCTGTAGGCGTGCAAAACAACAGAGCCACTGCTCTTCGGGGTGATGAGGTGGACAATTCCTTACTCCAGCTTCAAAGGAGCATCTTTGCATGAATCAATACTAACTCCTCAGTCAGCTGACCTTCGATTTCGGAGATTAGAGCAGAAGAACTCCGTAACGGCGGAGAGGGGTTTCGCCTCGAATCCAAATGATTTCTCTTCTTCTCTTAAGATATTTCTAGTTAGGACTTGATCGAGGGATCAATTGACTCCGAAACATAAAGTAACAAGACCATAACCCCGTGCCCCCGCCTTAAAGGATCCCAACTCATCACCCTCATCTCCAACTTATTCGTGGTTTTAAGGTGCTTTTGACTATTAGAAAAACGGATTTGGAGACCAAGGCGAGGGGTCATCTTCGGCAACCAACCGGGGTCATGGAGCCGGCCTCCCCGCCGTCCCCCCTGCCCGCACCCTCCATAACGGAAGTACGTAGAAACCTTGATCTGTTTACTTCCTCCTTTAATAAGATCGGGATGAGGAGTGACCTTTTACTGGACCTCGAGGATCGGCTTAAACTTGAAACTGCCTCAGAAGCAAAGAGAGGCAAAATAATCGAATTCATGGAGATCTTGGCCTTTGATGAAGATGAACTGATATACTGGCATTCTCTTCCAACTCCGTATCCTAACTCAGGGCAAACTATCTCTAGATGGCAAAGTGAAAAGTCGAATTGATCTGCACATCCCTCTATTCCAATAGAAAACGTTAGCCTTCATCCATGAGATCGGGGTATCACTACCAGTAGGGGCCCGCTTCCATAATAGACTTTGAAACCTCGCCTTCCCTTTCGATGTCCGATCCCGGATACCATGACTTGCCTTCAAACGGGCTTCACCTTCAAAGGAGAGTAATCGATCTGCGGACAGCAAGGCCAATGAAGATCAAATTTACCGGGGTCTGAGTCGTGTCTTGTCCTTGAGTCCTCTCTATGCCTCTCATGTCCTTCTTTCCTTCGCTTGGGACTCACTAGCACACTCCTTGCTGCTTTCGTGCTTGATGGCTTCTGATGAACCAATGATAGAGATCCTTCCCTAACAGCTGCTGTTCAATCCGTCCCTGAGAGTGAGAGGAGTCGTAGGAATTCACATTGCCTTTTACGGCTTGGAATTCCTATTGTATAGAATAAATGTATTGGGCAATGCCTTTCTTTTCTTGAATTCCAAAATTCTCCGCCTTTTCTCAGCTTGACACCTACTTTAGAACCATCCTTTTCGTCGTACGACAAAGCTTCCTTGTAAACTAAGGCTAAGGCACGCTCGATAGCAAGAAGCTAGTGACTTCTTTCAGGTCATTAACTAGAACTTGCACGAGGTATCACAGTGGGGCCTGTCTTCTGTCCGGTTCTTGGGTCCGGTCGAGCCTCTTTGAAATTACATCCCTGCCTCTCGTCTAACTCGAGTTGCCCCGCTCCTTTGGCAGTTAAAGTAGCTCGCTTCAAGAAGTCAGATTATATCCCTAGGGGTATGTTACGAGCAGAAGTTCTCTTGCTAGTGGAAGTAAGAGTAGCAAGGTTAGGACCGCATATAAATAGTTTAGGGGAAAGAAATTGGATTCCCTAGAAGTTTGTCCGGTTGGGAAAGCCAGAACTCTTGTAAACCAGCTTGATAAAGGGTAGTGGTAGGGACAGTCTCAGTACCACTGAAAGTGCGATAGTCCTTCAAGCAAGGGACTTGGGCAAACAAAGTCCTTACTCGTATTCCACCAACAACTCGCGTATCGTATAGAGCTTTTTCCTATCCTTTCCGCATAGACTTGCTTCGCACCTGTGTCAAAAGCCAGTTGAGTTTTACTCTTCAGTAAGAATGATAAAGCATTTCGCAAGCTTGAATCCCTATAAAAAGTCCGTCCCAACAATTTAGCCTGAAAAGAAAAAAAGTGGGGTAGAAGTGAAGTTTCTATTGAATTGAGTAAGATCCTTTTGAATAGAAGATGCCCATGAAAAAGCATTTTTTCGAGGAAGATCG